GACGTTTGTTTGTTCATTGTTTGTCAGGTGGGTAGGAGCACAAGTATTGGGGAAGGGGCGGTAGATGTGTTTAAGTAGGACGATAAATTTAAGTAAACAAACAGCAAAAATTTAAGGGGGGGTTGGATGTTTTGGGTGAGGTGGTTGAGGCGTAAGTGATTAAGGTGGAGGAGGTGAGGTGGAAGAAAGGTCGGTGTTTTTAAACGAGATGATGTTTGGTATAATGATTCGTAAATTAAGTAAAGAAGTTCGTTTGTTCGTGGGTGTTTGTAAGTGCTTGTAAGAGTTTGTTGGGGTGGAGGTTTGTTTTTTGGAATTTTCCTGGTTTTGTTTAGAGACAATTGGAGTTTAAGTGGAAGTGTTAAAAAGAGGAAGAAAAGTGAAGAATTATGTCCTGCGACCATTGATCAAATAGCCTCATATTAGGGAGGTTGCGGGGGTATAAGGTGTAAAACAAAGTGCATCAGGGTAAAGGTGAGACTGAAATATACCTCAACCGTCGCATTAAGTAACCCATGAGATTCAAACCGAATGCCAGAGATGAGAGACAGTGTCCAACAACCGTTAATAATGGGTATTGCGGGAAAGAGATGTAAAGCGGGCATAACCGAATGGGGGAGCAAGTGCATCAGTGCGAAAATGAGACGAACCCACACCTGAAACCGTATCATTAATTTGTTCTAGAAGGCCAAAAAAGGGTTCGCTATGGATTGTATGTCCATGTCAACCAATTGTGTACCCGTTGCACTGGAAGTGTAGAGTGAGATGGCCCAAAAAAAGAGAACCAAAAGTGAAGAGACACTGGGGATGTCGCGATTATGAGGGACGAAGTACGATAATAGCGAACCAATAGGCCAGGTGGCAATATGAGAAAAATAAACCAAGTTATGTGCCTGACCGAGGAACCAGAGGCGCAAAAGCGCAAGGAGTGTAAGGGTGTAGGGGGAAAGAATGGACCTGACGCTGGGAGGGCCGTACCTTACTTACACCGGATTGGTGATCTCTCGTGAGTAGTCAGACTAATAAATAACCGGGCTCCTGAAACGAGTCTTACGGGATAAGAAAGTTCCCGGGCCAATTATGGGCGGTGACCGATAAGTCCCTTGTACTAGAGCACTTCCGTATACTTAGAGCGATGAAGTTAAAGAGTCCCAAGGCATGACCTAAGGCATGAAGTTCTTGTACTAGGGCACTTCCGTATACTGTGCCAGGAGGGTTAAAAGTAACAGTGCCCTGACCTAGATCATAAAGCTTGATTGTCGTGAGTCATGGAGTTTTCCAATCCCTGTGGTAGGACCGTACTGTGACGGAAGTTAGTCCATTAGAATCATATATGTCATTAGAGCATGGATTATTTAGTCCTTAGTGGTTTAATATAATGTATAAGGTACAATTATTAAATGTACGATATACATAGCCTGGATAGGCTAAGCAGACCATCCCACATCCAGTGGGGGGGTAGGGGGGGCTACCTAGGGGTATGGGGTTCTTGTAGTTGAGAAAACAACGATGGCTTTTCAGGCCATAGACCTTGGTTGAGTCCAAGTAAGAATACTATGACCTATTTTCTGGTGTTTTTAGGGGTTAGTTTTGTTTTGGCATCATTGTTAGTGGCGTCTAATCCCTCTCCACATTATGGTGTTGTTGGGTTGGTTTTTGGGTCTGTTGTAGGGTGTGGGTGGTTGGTGAGTTTGGGGGCCTCTTTTGTGTCTCTGGTGCTTTTTATAGTGTATTTAGGTGGGATGTTAGTGGTTTTTGTGTATTCTGTCTCGCTAGCAGCTGATCCGTTCCCTCAAGTTTGGGGGGGTTGGCATGCTATGGGTTATGTTTTGGGGCTTGTGCCTGTTGGTGCGGGGCTTGTTGTTTGGGGGTGGGGTGGAGGGTTTAAGGTAGGTACTGTTGATAGTGTTGGGGTGTTTTTTGCTCGGTTGGATTTTAGTGGTGTGGCTTTGTTTTATTCTTGTGGGGCGGGCATGTTTTTGGTGGCTGGTTGGGGGTTGTTGTTGACCTTGTTTGTTGTGTTGGAGGTTGTGCGAGGTCTGTCTCGGGGGGTCATTCGGGCAGTTTAGGGTCAGAGAATAGTTTAATGTAAAATGCCAGCTTTGGGAGTTGGTGATGGAGGTTTAGCCCTCTTTTTCTGATAAGAACTCTAAGAAGTAGTAGTCTTCGTCTTTTGGTTTACAAGACCAATGTTTTTTGTAAACTATTAGAGTTTAGTTGAGGATTTTGTTTTCTAGGAAAGAGATGGTAGGGAGTAGGATTAGGATGATGGTGAAGTAGGTTAATGAGGCTAATTGTCCGATGATGATGAAGGGATGCTCTACTGGTTGGCTTCCAATTCACGTTAGGATAAATAGGTTGGCAGCTAGTGTTCAGAATAGAAGCTGGGACATGGGACGAAAGGTTATGGCCCGCTGTTTAGATTTATGTAGTAGAGGGCTTAAGAATAAGATCAGTACGGAGGCGGCTAGGGCCAGGACGCCCCCTAGTTTGTTGGGGATTGAGCGTAGGATTGCATATGCAAAGAGGAAGTATCACTCTGGTTTGATGTGTGGGGGGGTTACTAAGGGGTTTGCTGGGGTGAAGTTTTCGGGGTCTCCTAATAGGTTGGGGGAGAATAGGGCGAGGGTGGTGAGTAGAAATAGTATGATTGTAAACCCTAGCAGGTCTTTTAGGGAGAAATAGGGATGGAATGGGATTTTGTCGCAGTTTGAGGGGATGCCTAGGGGGTTGTTTGATCCTGATTCGTGAAGGAAGGTTAGGTGGACGAGGATTAGGCTGGCGATTATGAATGGGAGGAGGAAGTGTAGGGTGAAGAATCGTGTTAAGGTGGGGTTATCTACGGAGAATCCACCTCAGGTTCATTCTACTAAGGTATGGCCAATATAGGGGATGGCGGAGAATAGGTTTGTAATTACTGTAGCCCCTCAGAATGATATTTGGCCCCATGGTAAAACATAACCGACAAAGGCAGTGGCTATGAGGGTAAGCAGGAGGATGATACCTGTGTTTCAGGTTTCTTTATATAAGTATGAGCCGTAGTAAAATCCTCGAGCAATGTGGAGATAGATACAGATGAAGAAGAATGAGGCTCCATTTGCATGGAGGTTTCGAATTAGTCAGCCATATTGTACGTTTCGACATAAGTTAGCCACGGAAGAAAAGGCTAGGGAGGTGTCTGCAGTGTAATGGGCAGCTAGGAGTAGGCCAGTTAGGATTTGTGTTGTTAGGCAGATTCCTAGGAGGGATCCGAAGTTTCATCATGCTGAGATGTTTGAGGGTGTTGGTAGGTCGATTAGGGAGCTGTTTACTATTTTTAGGAGAGGGTGGTGTTTTCGTAGGTTGGGGGCCATTAGGTTTTGGACTATAGTAGTAGTAGAATGATTAGGATGGATAGTGCGGACGATCCTAAGTAGGCTTTGATTAGTCCTTTGTGTAGTGTGGTAGAGGTTTTGGCTGCTATGGTTTGTAGGTCGGCAAGCCCTTCTGGCCCTATTTTTTTATATCAGGAGAGGTCGATTAGGTGGCTGGCAATTTTTTGTCCTGAGTTTAGTAGGACCATAGAGCTTGGTCGGTGGGTTAGGGGGTTAAAGTACCCTAATGTTAGGGAGAAGTTTGAGTAGGGGTTTTGTTTGGGTTGGGTTAGGGTGTGGGTGGTGGTTGTGAGTTCTAGGGCAAGGATGATGCCCACGGTTGTTACTAGAATGGCAGCAGTTTTTGTTAGTAAGGGTATTGTTATTGGTGGGGTTTGTGTTGGGGTTATGTATGATGTGATTAGTAGGCCAACTATGATGCTTCCTAGGGCCAAACGAGTGATTGGGTTAGTGATTTGTGGGTTGTTTTCGTCTGTTGGAGCGATTGTTGGTGTTCGGGTGAATTTTGTTTGTACTAGGAGGATTATTCGTAGGCTGTATGTAGCGGTGAAGGCTGTGGCAAGTAGTGTCAAGGTTAGTGCTCAAGCATTTAGGTGGGAGGTGTTTAGGTTTTCGATGATGAGGTCTTTTGAGAAGAACCCTGCTAAGAAAGGGGTCCCTATTAATGCTAGGTTTCCGATTGTTAGACAGGAGGTGGTTGTTGGAAGCATTTTTTGTAGGCCTCCCATTTTTCGGACGTCTTGTTCTCCGCCTAGGCTGTGGATGATTGATCCTGAGCATAGGAATAGCATAGCTTTGAAGAAGGCATGGGTTGAGATGTGTAGGAAGGCTAGTTGTGGGAGGTTTAGTCCGATGGTGACTATTATTAGTCCTAGCTGGCTGGATGTGGAAAAGGCAATAATTTTTTTGATGTCATTTTGTGTGAGGGCGCAGGTGGCGGCAAATAGTGTGGACATGGCGCCTAGGCAGAGGCACAGTGTGAGGGCGGTTTTGTTGTTAGTAAGTAGGGGGTGGGTGCGGATTAGTAGGAAGATCCCAGCGACCACTATTGTGCTCGAATGCAGTAGGGCTGAGACAGGGGTGGGGCCCTCTATGGCAGCGGGTAGTCATGGGTGGAGGCCGAATTGGGCGGATTTTCCTGTGGCAGCTAGGATGAGGCCTAGTAGGGGGAGTGTTGGGGGTTTTGTGGGGAGGAATATTTGTTGTATCTCTCAGGAGTTTAGGGTGGAGGCGAGTCATGCTATGCTTAGGATGAGTCCAATATCCCCGATCCGATTGTAAAGCACGGCTTGTAGGGCTGCTGTGTTAGCCTCTGCCCGTCCATGCCATCAGCTGATGAGTAGGAAGGATATGATGCCAACGCCTTCTCAGCCAATGAAGAGTATGAAGATGTTGTTAGCGATGGTTAGTGTAAGTATTGCAATTAGGAATGTCGTTAGATAGGAAAAGAATTTTGTAATATGTGGGTCAGATGCTATGTAGTATGTTGAGAATTGTAGGATAGATCATGTCACGAATAGTGCAATGGGAAAGAATAAGAGGGAATATTGGTCCATCTTGAAGCTAAGTGGAATTTTGAAGTTTATAATGAATTTTCACTCTCAGTGTGAGGTGATGCTTTCTAGTCCTGAATATATGAAGAGCATTATTGGTGCCAGGCTGATAAGGAAGGCGGTTTTGATGGTCAAGGTGATGGTTTTGGGGGAGTTTTTGGAGGTTTTTAGGAGAGCGGGGAGAAGTGTAGGTATTAGGATTGTTGTTAGTGTGAGTAGCATGAGGGTGTTGAGGAGTAGGGCTATTTCCACTACTTTTACTTGGATTTGCACCAAGATGGGTGGCTCCTAAGACCAGTGGATTGCTATTATCCTTTAAAAGTAAGGGGGCTGAGGCTTTAGACTCAGATACAGGAATTAGCAGTTCTTGTTGGTTGAACCTCCCCTCGGCAGGTAAGAAGGGTCTAACTTCTATTTTTAGGGTCACAGTCTAATGTTTGGTTTAAACTATACTTGCATGAAAGGGGTCCGGAGATTAGTTCAGGTTTTAGGATTAGGAGGAGTGTAGGGAGAAGGTGTAGGGTCATTAGTAGGTGTTCTCGTGTGGTGGAGCTTTGAAGTGTTGTGATGTGAGGGGGTAGGGCTCCGCGTTGAGTTGTTGTAAGTATGGACAATGTATATGAGGCGGTTAATAGGGTAGCAGTTCCGGTAAGGATAATTGTTGGAGAAGATCAGTTGAATAGCGTAACCATAATGCTTAGTTCTGCTATTAGGTTTGTGGTAGGGGGTAGAGCTATGTTTGTTAGGTTGGCTAATAGTCATCAGGTAGCTATTAGGGGGAGAAGGGGTTGTAATCCTCGGGTTAGTAGAAGGATACGGCTGTGTGTACGTTCGTAGTTTGTATTGGCTAGGCAGAATAGTATTGATGAGGTTAAGCCATGGGAGATTATAAGGATTATAGCCCCTGAAAAGGATCAATGGGTTTGGATTATACATGCAGCAATGACTAGGCCTATGTGGCTTACAGAGGAATAGGCAATGAGCGACTTTAGGTCAATCTGACGTAGGCAAATTGAGCTGGTTATTAGGGCTCCCCATAGGGCAAGGGCAATGAATGGGTAGTGAAGGAGGTTGTTTGTAGGGGGGCTTGTTAGACAGGTAATGCGCATGATACCATATCCGCCAAGCTTAAGAAGGAGGGCGGCAAGTAGTATTGATCCTGCGATTGGAGCTTCTACGTGGGCTTTGGGTAATCACAGGTGGAGCCCATAGAGGGGTGCTTTTACTATGAAGGCCATGAGGAGGGCGATGTTTAAGAGAAGGGGGGATCAGTGTTTGGTTGGGGTAGGCTGTGGGATGTGGGGGTGGAGTTTTAGGGTGGGGAAGTGGAGGGTACCCATTTGTGTGTGTAGATATAGGATTGCAACTAGGAGAGGGAGGGAGCTGATGAGAGTGTAGAAGAGAAGGTAGATGCCTGCACTTAGGCGTTCTGGCTGGCTTCCTCATCGTGTGATTAAGATTAATGTGGGGATTAAGGTTGCTTCGAAGGAGATGTAAAATATTATGAGCTCTGTAGTTGAGAAGGCTAAGATGATAAGAGGTTGTATTGTGACTAGGGTTATTGTGAAGATTTGCTTTCGTGTTGGTGGCTCATGTTGTAGGTGGCCTTGGCTTGCTAAGATTATAAGGGGTGTAAGCCAGCAAGATAGGACTAGCAGTGGGGAGGATGTTTGGTCGATGCCTATACATTGGGTGAGGTTTTTGTATGGGTAGTATGAGGGTGCCAGTCACTGTAGGCTTAGGGTGGCGATTAGTAGGCTGTGTATTGTGGTATTTGTTCATACGAGTTTTGGGGGTGAGAGAAGAGTTGTTGGGAGTAGTATTAGGGTTGGTAGGACGATCTTTAGCATTGTAGGAGGTTTAAGTTTTGTAAGTAGTCAGAGCCATGGGTTCGTGTAGAGGCTACTAGCATTGCTAGTCCTGTGCCTGTCTCACATGCGGAGAATGTTAGTATGAGGATCGGTGTGAGGGAAGAGGAAGGTGTTTGGTTTTCGATTGGTCATGTTGACAGGGCGATGTATATTGACAGTATTATGCTCTCTAAACAGAGTAGGGCGGAGACAAGGTGTATTCGGTGAAAGGCCAATCCTAAACTACTTAGGGCGAAGGCAGAGCAGAAGCTTAGGCGGAGGAATGACATGAAGAGAGCCATAGAGTGGACTATGGTTTGTTGAGTCGAAATCAACTGTCTTGTTTTTAGACTAGCTCTCTTATTCTGCCCACTCTAACCCTCCTTGGGTTCATTCGTAAATTAATCCTAGGGTTAGAAGGAGGATGATTGTGGTGGCTCAGATTAGGGTGACGGTTGGGTGTTTTAGTTGGATGGCTCATGGAAGGGGTAGTAGGAGGGCAATTTCTAGGTCGAATAGGAGGAATAAGATAGCTACTGAGGAAAAATCGGATAGAGAATGGGAGTCGAGCAGATCCTAATGGGTCAAATCCACACTCGTAAGGTGATAGTTTTTCTGAGTCTGGAGTTATTTGGGTGAGTCAAAAGTTTAGTGTGGTTAGGGTTATGCTGAGGATAATGGAGGAGGCAAGTATGAATGTAATTATGTTTATTGCTCTTCTCTGGGATTGTACCAGATTCTAGAGATTGGAAGTCTGTTGTAATGGATATACTAGAAGAGCAAGATCCTCATCAGTAGATGGTTAGGTAGAGGAACAGTCAGATGACGTCTACGAAGTGTCAGTATCAGGCTGCCGCTTCAAACCCGAAGTGGTGGCCCGGTGTGAAGTGGAATTTTATTAGCCGTAAGAGGCAGATTAATAGGAAGGAGGACCCAATTATAACGTGGAGGCCATGGAATCCTGTGGCTACGAAAAAGGTTGACCCATAAACACTATCAGCGATTGAGAAGGGTGCCTCATAGTACTCTGTTGCTTGTAGGATAGTGAAGTATAGGCCTAATAGGATGGTGAGAGTTAGTGCTTGGGTTGCTTGTTTTTGACCCCCTTCGGTGATGCTATGATGTGCTCAGGTGACAGTAACTCCAGAGGCTAAGAGGACTGCTGTGTTTAGTAGTGGTACTTCTAGGGGGTTTAGGGGTGTAACTCCAGTTGGGGGTCATTGGTTTCCTAGTTCTGGGGTGGGTGCTAAGCTAGAGTGGAAGAAGGCTCAGAAGAAGCCAAGAAAGAAGAATACTTCTGATGTAATGAAGAGGATTATTCCATATCGAAGACCTTTTTGTACTGTTGGTGTGTGGTGGCCTTGGAATGTTCCTTCTCGTACGATGTCTCGTCATCATTGAAGTATGACTAGGAGGATTGATGTTAGTCCGAGAGTTAGGAGGTGTGAGGAGTTGTAGTGGAATCACATGATTAACCCTGATGTGGTGAGTAGGGCGGCAGTTGCTCCGAAGATAGGTCACGGGCTGGGATCTACTATGTGGTAGGAGTGTGCTTGGTGGGCCATTAGATGTTCTCTTGTAGATAGAGGCTCAATAGAAGGACGAATACGTAAGCTTGGATTATAGCTACTGCTACTTCTAGGATTGTCAGTAAGAGAAGAACTGTGGTGGTGAGGATAGATACTGCAGGTACGATAGGGAGTAGTGTGATAGTGGCTGTTGAGATGAGTTGGATGAGTAGGTGCCCTGCGGTGAGGTTAGCTGTAAGGCGGACTCCTAGGGCTAGAGGGCGGATTAGTAGGCTAATGGTTTCGATTACAATTAGGGCTGGAATTAGTGGGGTGGGTGTACCTTCAGGTAGGAGGTGTCCTAGGGAGGCTGTGGGTTGATTTCGTAGGCCTGTAAGTAAGGTTGCAAGTCACAGTGGAAAGGCAAGGGCTATGTTTATTGATAGTTGGGTGGTTGGGGTGAATGTATAGGGTAGTAAGCCTAGGAGGTTGATTGTTAGTAGTAGCATTATTAGTGATGTGAGGATGATGGCTCATTTGTGGCCTGGCTTGTTTAGTGGGATTATGAGTTGTTTGGTGATCATGTTGATGGCTCATAATTGCAAGGTGGATAGGCGGTTTGTGATTCATCGATTGCCGGGTATAGGAAGGAGGAGGGCAGGTAGTAGTGTTGAGAGGAGGATTAGTGGGATTCCGAGGAGATATGGACTTGAGAATTGGTCAAAGAAGGTTAGGATCATGGTCAGGTTCAGGGGTGGTTTTTGGTTGCTGTAGATGTCTTGTTGATGGGGGGGTTTGTTGAGGTGAAGGATAATGTTTTAGGTTGAAAGATTAAGGAGAACGTAAGTCACGATATGGTTATGATGAAGAGTCAGGGGTTGGGGTTTAGCTGAGGCATGTCATTAAGGAGGGGGGACCCCCCTCTTTATCTAGCTTAAAAGCTAGTGCTGATACATAGCTTCTTAATGATTAAGAGGTTAGTAGTGAGGATCAGGTTTCGAAGTGGCTGAGGGGGGTGGATTCTACTACGATGGGTATGAAGCTGTGGTTGGCTCCGCAGATTTCTGAGCATTGGCCGTAGAAGATCCCTGGGCGAGTGGTAATGAATGACGTTTGGTTGAGTCGCCCTGGGATAGCGTCGGTTTTTACTCCTAATGTAGGTACGGCTCACGAGTGGAGGACGTCATCAGCGGTAATAATGATGCGGATTGGGGATTCTATTGGGATGGTAACGCGGTGGTCGACTTCTAGGAGTCGGAAGTGGCCGGGCAGGAGGTCTGTTGTAGGGGTTATGTAGGAGTCGAATGAGAGGTCTTTGAAGTCTGTATACTCATAAGACCAGTACCATTGATGTCCGATGGCTTTTAGGGTCAGGTCTGGTTCGTCGAGTTCATCTATTATGTATAGGATTTGTAAGGATGGGAGGGCTAGTAGGATGAGGACAATGGCTGGTAGGATTGTTCAGATTAATTCAACTTCCTGGGCGTCAACAGTGTTTGAGGATAGTTTTTCTATTAATATAAGTGTTAGCAGGTAGAGTACGAGACTACAGATTATTAAGGCGACTATTAGGGCGTGGTCGTGGAACTCGATCAGCTCTTCTATGATTGGGGATGAGGCGTCTTGAAATCCAAGTTGTGAGGGGTTGGCCATGTAGGGGTGTACAGGGTTTTCACCTGTAGTTTGGCTTTGACGGGGCCATGTAATTAGTTTACTAACACCCCATGAAGAGAGAAGCATAAGTGGTTTAGTATGCGACTGGCTTGAAACTAGTGTGTGAGGGTTCGACTCCCTCCTCTCTTGTACTTGGACGAAGGCGGGCTCTTCGAAGGTGTGGTATGGAGGTGGGCAGCCGTGGATTCATTCAACGTTGGTTGAGGTTAGTTCTGGCTGTACAACTTTTCGTTTGGAGGCTAAGGCCTCTCAGATCATGAATGTTAATATGATTACAGCTGTTATTGAGATTAGGGATCCGACAGATGATAGGGTGTTTCATAGTGTGTAGGCGTCTGGGTAGTCGGAGTATCGTCGTGGTATGCCCGCTAATCCTAGGAAGTGTTGAGGAAAGAAAGTAAGGTTTACGCCTGTAAATATGACCCCGAAGTGTGCCTTGGCTCATGTTTGGTTTAAGGTGTATCCAGTGAATAGGGGGAATCAGTGGGTGAGTCCTGCTAGGATGGCGAAGACAGCACCTATTGACAAGACATAGTGGAAGTGCGCTACTACATAATATGTGTCGTGTAGGGCGATGTCTAGTGAGGAGTTTGCTAGGACGATTCCTGTAAGTCCTCCGATGGTGAATAGGAAGATGAATCCGAGGGCTCATAGTAGGGGGGGGTCTCATTTGATAGTCCCCCCGTGTAGTGTGGCTAGTCAGCTGAAAACCTTAATTCCTGTTGGGATGGCGATAATTATGGTAGCAGATGTGAAGTATGCTCGGGTGTCTACATCTATTCCTACTGTGAATATGTGATGGGCCCATACAATGAACCCTAGGAACCCGATTGATAATATTGCCCACACCATGCCCATATAGCCAAATGGTTCCTTTTTACCTGCATAGTAGGCTACTACGTGGGAGATGATCCCGAACCCCGGTAAGATGAGGATATATACTTCTGGGTGTCCGAAGAATCAGAAGAGGTGTTGATATAGGACTGGGTCCCCTCCTCCAGCAGGGTCGAAGAATGTGGTATTTAGGTTACGATCTGTAAGGAGCATGGTGATCCCAGCGGCCAGAACTGGTAAGGATAGTAGAAGTAATACGGCTGTGATTAGGACGGATCAGACAAATAAGGGGGTTTGGTATTGTGATAGTGCAGGTGGTTTTATGTTGATAGCTGTGGTGATAAAGTTGATTGCCCCTAGAATGGAGGATACTCCTGCTAGGTGAAGGGAGAAGATGGCTAGGTCCACTGATGCTCCAGCATGGGCTAGGTTTCCGGCTAAGGGGGGGTAGACTGTTCAGCCCGTACCAGCGCCTGCTTCTACTGTAGAGGAGGCTAGTAGGAGGAGGAAAGATGGGGGAAGTAGTCAGAAGCTTATGTTATTTATGCGTGGGAATGCTATGTCAGGGGCACCAATTATAAGGGGGACTAGTCAGTTTCCAAATCCTCCGATCATGATTGGCATTACTATGAAGAAGATTATTACAAAGGCATGGGCTGTGACAACTACATTATAGATCTGGTCGTCTCCTAGGAAGGTCCCTGGTTGACCGAGCTCTGTACGGATGAGTAGGCTCAGGGCGGTACCAACTATGCCTGCTCATGCGCCGAAGATTAGGTAGAGGGTGCCAATGTCTTTGTGGTTGGTTGAGAATAATCATCGATTTAGGGTCACAGGTAAGTTGGTAAGATGGCTGAGTGCTTAAGCGTTAGGCTGTAGTCCTTTTTACGGGGGTTTAATTCCCCTTCTTATCGACCCTGTAGTGAAGTTCATGTTGAGTTGCAAGCTCATCGATATGTGCTTGAGGCACATCAGAGTCTTTTAGGTAGAGGCCTGTTGGTTTGGGCACCTAGCTGTTAACTAGGGGTATTGTGGGATCGAAGCTCACCTGCCTAGGAAGATCCTAGCTTAATGAAAGTATCTGGGTTGCATTCAGGAGATGTAGGTTAGTGTCCTACGGATCTTAGCAGAAACTAAGAGGGTTTAACTCTTGTCTAAGGCTTTGAAGGCCTTTGGTTTAATATTATCCTAAGCTTCTTAAGTGGTGGTGAGTATTATGGGGGTGAGTGGTAATAGTGAGGTAGATAGTGAGGTGAGTGTGGGAATTAAAACACTGGTTGGGGTTTTAGTGGATCATTGTTTTATCTTGTTTGAAGGGTTGGGAGGAAGTGTGATTGCTGAACAGTACGCTAAGCGTAGATAAAAAAATAGGTTTAGGAGTGATAGTAGGGAGATAATTGTGGCTGTTGTGGCTAGTTCTTGTTCAATGAGTTCTTGGATGATAAGTCATTTGGGCAAGAAGCCTGTTAGTGGGGGGAGGCCTGCTAGTGATAGTAGTGTTAGCATGAGGGTTGTGCTTAGTATGGGGGTTTTGGTTCAGGAGGTTATTAGTGTTGGGAGGTTTATGGTGTTAGTTGTATTTATAGAGAGGAAGATGGAGGCTGTTATTAAGATGTAAATGTAGAAGGCTAGTAGAGTTAGTTCTGGGTTGTGGATAATGATGATGGTTATTCAACCAATGTGGGAGATAGATGAGAAGGCTATGATTTTTCGGGTCTGTGTTTGGTTTAGTCCCATTCAACCACCTAGGGCGATGGATATAATGGATATGGAGGTGAGTAGTGTGGGGTTTAGTGAGTGGGATGTGATGAGTAGGATGGTGGTTGGTGGGAGTTTTATAGCTGTTGAGAGGAGTAGGGCTGTGGTAAAGGATGATCCTTGAAGTACTTCTGGGAATCAGAAGTGGAAGGGGGTTAGGCCTAGTTTAGTAGCAATTGCAGTTGTTAGCAAGATACATGATGGGGGGTGGGAGAGTTGGGTGATATCTCACTGCCCGGTGTACCATGCGTTGATTATACCTGAGAAAAGTAGTAGTGTAGAAGCAGCTGCTTGTACGAGAAAGTATTTAGTTGTGGCTTCGATGGCTCGTGGGTGGTGGGATTTTGAGATTAGGGGGATGATTGATAGGGTGTTGATCTCTAATCCAACTCAGGCTATTATTCAATGGTTGCTTGTGATTGTGATTGTTGTCCCTAAGAAAATACTTGAGACAGAAATTAGTTTTGCGAGGGGGGTTATTAGTAAGGGAAGGAGTTGAGCCGTCATTTTCGGGGTATGGGCCCGATAGCTTTATTAGCTGACCTTACTAGGAAATAATATAAAGGAAGTATGGAGGGTTTTGATTCCTTCTGTGTAGGTTCGATTCCTGCTTTTCTAAGTGTTAGGAAATGAGAGGGTTGGTGCACCTCTATGTTCACTTTATCATAGTGACCCTTAACATTCAGGCACATTTCCTTAGATAAGGAGGTAGGCCCGCATAAGAGATTGGTATGCTGGTGTGTCAGAGGTGGAGGGATAGTGTTAGTGGAAGAAAGTTTTTTCAGAGGAGATGCATAAGTTGGTCGTACCGGAATCGTGGGTAAGAGGCTCGGATTCATAGGAAGCTTGAAGAAAGGAGCAGAGCCTTTGTAGCTAGGACAAGGGGGAAAAGTTCTAGGGGTGGGTTGAGTGCGCTTGGGCTTAAAAATAGGAGACCTGTTAGTGTGTTTATTAATATGATGTTTGCGTATTCGGCTAGGAAGAACAAGGCGAATGGTCCTGCGGAGTATTCTACGTTGAAACCTGAGACAAGCTCTGACTCTCCTTCTGCGAGGTCGAAGGGGGAACGGTTTGTTTCAGCTAGTGTTGAGATATATCATATTATTGCTAAGGGCCAAGAGGAGAATACAAGGTATAAGGGCTCTTGTGTAGTGATGAGGGAGGTTAAGGTGTAGCTTCCGCTTAGTATGACTACGGATAAGAGAATAATGGCTAAGGTTACTTCATAGGAGATGGTTTGTGATACTGCCCGGAGTGCACCAATTAGGGCGTACTTTGAGTTTGAGGCCCAACCTGATCATAGGATTGAGTAAACTGCAAGGCTGGATATTGCTAGGAGGAAGAGAAGTCCGAGGTTTAGGTCTACGAGGGGGAGGGGGAGAGGGAGGGGCGTTCAGATCGTTAATGCAAGGAGGAGGGCAAGTATTGGGGTTGTGAGGAATAGAAGGGGGGAGGAGGTGGAGGGGCGGATTGGTTCTTTGGTGAACAGTTTAATTCCATCAGCGGCGGGTTGGAGTAGTCCAAATGGACCAACGATGTTTGGGCCCTTTCGGGATTGTATATAGCTTAGGATCTTTCGTTCAACTAATGTTAGAAATGCTACGGCGATTAGGATGGGGACTATGTAGGTTAGTGTTATGATAAGGTAGGTGGAGGGTGTGTTTAGTCAGATCATGGTGGGAGCTAGAGAGAGGATTTGAACCTCTGGGGTAAAGGGCTTAAGTCTTTTGCATTTGCCTGGCTCTGCTACACTAGCAACCTTTTTCGTTGGGGTGGTGGGGGTGGTCCTTTGGTGATTTAGTGGGGGACATCACTTGGGGGGGAGGCGTGCTTGGAGTATTGGCCCCACCTTTCCGGTCCTTTCGTACTGGGGAAGGTTGGTCATAGATAGAAACCGACCTGGATTGCTCCGGTCTGAACTCAGATCACGTAGGACTGTTAATCGTTGAACAAACGAACCCTTAGTAGCGGCTGCACCACTAGGATGTCCTGATCCAACATCGAGGTCGTAAACCTCCTCGTCGATAGGGGCTCTTGGGGGAGATTGCGCTGTTATCCCTGGGGTAGCTTGGTCCATTGATCAGATTTACTGGATCTGGGTGCTGTTAGCACGTTGAGGGGTTGCTCTTAGTTAGGGAGTTTGGCCCTGTTTTTGGAGGGTCTGTTTTTCTCCAAGGTCGCCCCAACCTAAAAATGTTAGCCAGTGTCTTAGGTGGTGGGCCCGGGTGGGTTAGTGAGCTGGGTGGGGTGGCTATTGATTTTGAAGTTCCACAGGGTCTTCTCGTCTTATGTATATATCTCTGCTTTTGTACAGAGAGATCAGTTTCACCGATTGTCTACAGGAGACAGTTAAGGCCTCGTTTAGCCATTCATACAGGTCTCGATTTATGGGACAATTGATTGCGCTACCTTTGCACGGTTAGGATACCGCGGCCGTTAAACATGATGTCACCGGGCAGGCATCACCTTCAATACTTGTTTGGCTGAAGGCTATGTTTTTGGTAAACAGTCGGGTCTTAGGTTTGCCGAATTCCTTTTGTAGACTTTGATCACTCCAGTGTGCGCTCCTGAGTTGGGTTGACAGGGTGTGTTCAATGGTGGGGGTGGTTATTATTGAGGTTTTACTGTTAATGGTGTGTAGGCTAGCGCTTGGGGGGATGTGGTATCCTGGTTACTCGTTCTAGCATTAATTCATCTATTGTCATAGGTTAGCCTGCTGTGGGTGTAGGGAGTCGTATTGGTTTTGGGGGTTTTTAGTTGATAGAGCTTTGACGCAATCTTTAGGGGTGGCTGCTTTAAGGCCCACGGGGTTGGGCGTATGGGGGTTATCCGCTGGTGGAGGTTGTGTCCTTTTTTAAAGGGGCTGTACCCCCTTTAAATAGCCCCTAACTATTACATTTGGGTTGGGTTTGTCGGGGGGGAAGGGGGGTTAAGGGAGAACTTAGATTCGTTTTGCAGGCAACCAGCTATCACCCAGCTCGGTTGGCTTTTCACCTCTACTAACAAGTCATCCCACTCTTTTGCAACAGAGACGGGTTAGCTCATGATAGCTGCTTGTGAGTAGCTCGCTTGGGTTTCGGGATGACAGGCTTAAGCTCGCTTTGTCTGGTCATTCTTGCTAGATCATGATGCGAAAGGTACAAGGGACTATCTTTGCTGTGTCGTGCTTGGTTTTCATTGTTATTTCATCTTTTCCTTGCGGTACTGTCTCTATGGCGTCCGGGTTGTACTTTTCTATCACCTATACTAAGTTGGGGGTAATGTTTTAGTTGGGTGGAGGTAGTGGGTTTTTAATTGTGGTTGGTGGAGCTAGGGTAGGCTTATCAGGGCGATCTGGGGGTGGCAGATATCTTTCAGGTGTAAGCTGAATGCTTTGTGTTGTAGCTACACCCTGATATGCTAAGTGCACCTTCCGGTACACTTACCTTGTTACGACTTACCTCGTCTTCAGTGGCTAGTGTTGTATTAGTTAGTGTGTTTGGGGGTCCTGTGAAGAGGGTGACGGGCGGTGTGTACGTGCTCTAGGACCGGCTTAAAGGAGGCTTGGTTATCCTACTTTACTGCTAAATCCGCCTTCTGGGGACAGGTTTCAAGTCCCCTTTCGTTGGGTTTTCTATTTTAGAAAATGTAGCCCATTTCTTCCACTTCATGGGCTATACCTCGACCTGTCTTGTTAGTGGGTTGTGGGCTGTTGGGCTCACTGTTGTGCTCTCATAAGGTGGGCTGGTGACGGCGGTATATAGGCTGTTTTGGCAAGAAGTGGTCGGGTGAATCGTGGGTTATCGATTACAGAACAGGCTCCTCTAGGTGGGTTTAGAGCACCGCCAAGTCCTTAGAGTTTTAAGCGTTTGTGCTCGTAGTTCTCAGGCGGATGTTTGTGTTTGGGGGTCATCAAGATTTAGGGCTAAGCATAGTGGGGTATCTAATCCCAGTTTGTGTCCTAGCTTTGGTGGGGTGGAGTAGATCGTGGGTGCTAAGATCGTCTTCAGGTTGGACTTAGGGGTGCCTTAAGCTTATGACGGCTTGGGCAGGGTTTGGTCTTAGTTTGGTGTGATAGTTTGAGCCCACTCTTTACGCCGTGTATAGTTAACTTGGGCTTCTTGTGTGACCGCGGTGGCTGGCACAAGATTTACCAGCCCTGGTTGCTCTAGCTAAGTCAGGCTTTCGCTTATTGCTTAAGGTTGATTACTGCTGAGTACCCGTGGGGGTGTGGCGAGGCGGGGCGTTTTAGGCTACAGTGAGTGAGTGTGCCTGATGCCTGCTCCTTGTACCTTGGCAGGGGATCTGGGGCATTTGCACTGGGGCGCGGATACTTGCATGTATATGCTGAGCAAGAGTTAACGATAAGGTTAGGACTGAGTCTTTTGTCCTCGGGGTGGTGGTGTCCATCTTGGCGTCTTCAGCGCCGTGCTTTGGTTTAAGCTACAAGGAC